TTCAGAAAAGACAAAAATATTTCAGGATAGCAAACATTCTCTAGAATTTCTTTTAGACTCGACCCCATAGCTGATGATAGAACTAGAATAGATATTTTTTGTTTCCTACTCACACGAGCCCATATTCTTGCTTTTCTATCAATCTCTAATTCTGATCTTCCTCCCCAATCTGATATTATGGTCCCGGTATAGGACGAAATTCCGTTAGGGTCCAATTCTGACCGGTAATAAATACCGGGACTTTGCAATATTTGATTGATCACAATTCGATATATTCCATTTACTATAAAAGTTCCCATAGAATTCATTAGAGGGATGTTTCCAATACAAATTGTTTGTTCTTGCATACCCCGACTGGTTTTCCAAATGAGTCCCGCGGATACATAGAATTCCGACGAATATGTAAGTGATTCGTACACAGCATCTCTTTCGTTTATCAATGGTTCGACCAATTGATATGTTTCCACAAATAATTGAAATTCAATTTTTTGATCTGTATCTTCAATTTTTGGAAAGTTAGAAAGTTCTTCGGGTAAACCCTGATCGATGAACCTGCAAAATCCTTCAAATTGGATTTGATGAAACCCAGGTATTGTAAACATTCCCTCATTTCTATTTCGGAGCATTTTTATTTAATTTCCCATTTCTCAAAAATCCTATTACATTATTGGCGTAGTCTTCATCGAATTAGATAGATGATCTAGCAATGATGGAATTGGTCGTCTATTTATGATTCCGGAATAACATGAAATTTGAAGTCAATTGATGTACGTTCTTTCTAAGAGGTGGAATATAATAACAACCCCTTTACATATAAGGGAATGAGTATGTGGTGGGGCGAAAGGGCTTGGACTTTCTCGACGAAGAAGACGCCGAACAAAACACAAGAAAGAACCCTCTAGAAAATATGTCGATATTTTATTAGAATGTTTCAGTATAATAAAATATCGACATAAATAACAGGTACAACTAGTAAATCAATGGCGTAATTATATTTTTCTCATAAAAAAAATGAGATCAAAAAAATCAGCATGAAAGTCGGAGGCGTTCCGTGGTAGATTGCCGGTAACATTTAGAGGTACCGGTATTGAAACAAACCCGAGTCTATAAATTACTCTTCGTCGAAAAAGTCGGAATCCGAATCTCGAAATTCTTCTTCTTCGTCGTGAGTGTTCAAACACAAGGTTATAAACCCCTCTTCACCGACAAGGTTAAAACAGGCGGATACAAATTGCTCTTCGTTCCAAAGGTCCAAAGGGGAGTTTCTACAGTCATCGTAGCCGAGCAAGAACCAATGTCGCGAAAATATAGTTTTGTTGTCCTCGCGACGAGATAGTCTGTGCGATATTTTTGATATCGCGCATCGCACTTGTTTAGTACTTCTAGTGTACATAGAAAGTCCGACCGTACTCGCAGCCAGGCATGTACATGTGGTTTATATTGTCGAATGGCGTATGGTTTATTCCCGATCTTTGTTCGTAGCGCGTCTCGTAGAGATTGGCGAGCAACCAAATCTAGGTTGGAAGCGGGGTAGGAAAACGGTTCCTCACCTTCGAAGAGGAAACGTTTCCAGGCGCCAGACCAAAACCCAACCCTGATATCATACTGTCTTTGGTCCGTTCTTTCTAGCAGCCAGCATTGAAGTTCGACCCAAAGACAAGCTTTTGTTGCTTGAATAGAGTTTGCATTTCTAAAAAAAAAATTTTCTTTTCGCAACCCAGTTGGCTCCTTCGGCTTTGGCAAAGTCGACGATACTCCCCGAGGCGGCGCCATTCCGCGACGCAAATTTTTTCAAGAGAGTAGCTACGATCTCGCGACGCCCCATTTCAAGGCAGATTAAGTAAAATATTTCGTAGACGGCCTCGTCGTTGTTATCCGAGGGTAGTATCCCCCCTTTAGTATAACAAAGGTATTTCCTCTTCGGTAGATGCAGATGCCTATTATAGCGCGACATGCACTTACCTAGGTGTCCCATAATTTCCAATGTAGGTCGAAATCCATAATAGAGTCCGACCCCAACGATCGAATTGGTTATCTTCATACACAAGCTTATGTTGGTTTTATTGTTTCTTTGATATTGTCTCTGTGCATGTGTTAAGCCTGCCGCCAGCGTTCATCCTGAGCCAGGATCGACTCTCCATTTTGTTTATATATTGAATTATATATATGTCATTCAATATATGTAATTCAATATATATGCGTCATGTGCGGTAATAGGTCCCATATTAGCAAGTTTCATTAGTCATTCCCTATCTAGAACAACTAGCACAAATTTTCAACGTCCATGGGGACTTATTTTACCGGTAACATTATCGACTCCATCTTATTAGTTCTGGGTTCGAATCCCCGGCAACCCTTTGTTCAAAAAATCCTCTGTCGAGAAGAGAGACATTTTTACCTATTTTTTCTTCAATGAAAATTGAAGTGTGATAATTTACTGATAATTCTATGAGTCCGTTCTGGAGTTTAGAGGGACTAATATATGTTCTAACGCTCGATA